AATAAGATGCCTGAAATTAAAGGACTATTTTGATAGAATAGATTATGTACACAAGTACTCTTATTAAAATTATATTATACTATATGGCATTAAACCACTCCTGGGTAATCAAAAAACCCCGTGCATCATTACACTAAAGTATAAATAAAAGAAAGGTAAGCTAAATAAAGCTACCAGGTTCATACCCTGTTTATAGAGAAAAACTCTCCTTTCTAATCAAAAAAAGAATATGATTCTTTCTATTTACACTAGTTGCAAGAACAATAATTACACTATCATCTAATAACTGAGTTAGAATATGAATAGGATTAGAATTAAATATAATGTCATTCATCCCCATTATTTTGAATAAAAATAATAAATCCAGAGCAGAAGCTGGAATAATTTACTTCCTAATCCAAAGAGTAAGAAGAATAATATTAATATTTATAATTATAATAATTATAATCAAATATATAATACCTAACTATATTATAAATACAGTCATTACTATTAGAATTTTAATAAAACTAGGAGCTGCACCATTTCATATATGAATACCTGAAATACTATCAAAAATCAATTGATATAAAAGTATAATTCTAATATCATGACAAAAAATAGCACCTTTAATAATAATAAGAAATATAAATACAAATAATATTATAATTAACTGTGCCATCCTAATATCTGTAATTATTGGAAGACTAGGGGGAATTAATCAAACTTCACTCCGTAAACTAATAGGATATTCATCAATTAACCATTTAGGATGAATATTAGCAATTAATAAAAACATTAATATATGAATATTATATTTCATAATTTATAGAGTTATAATTATAATTGTATGTCAAACATTCAACAAAATAAAAATCTATTTTATTAATCAAGTGGGAAGAGTAAATATAAACAGACCGTCTAAAATTATTTTATTTATTATAATATTAAGAATAGGAGGATTACCTCCATTCATTGGCTTCTTACCAAAATGAATTGTAATCCAAGAAATAATTAATAGAAGAGAGGTATTCATAATATTTATTATGGTTATATTTAGTCTAGTTACCCTTATATTTTATATTCGCACTATAACAAACATATTCCTATTACAAAATTCAAGAATTAAATGGATTCAACCATATAAAATAAACATAAATATATTTATCAACTTACTAGTAAATATAAGATTACCTATAATTTTAATTATAGATATTTTATAAACAATAGTATTTAACTATAAAGCTTTAAGTTAACAAAACTATTAACCTTCAAAGTTAAATATATATAATTTTATATAAGCTTTAGGTGTTACCTACTTTAGAATTGCAGTCTAATATCATATAACATATTGACTATAAAGCCAATTAACAGGGGGCAAAAAAGCCATAAATAAATTTACAATTTATCACCTAAAATTCAGTCACCCTATCAATTAAATATTGAATAAATGATTATATTCAACAAATCACAAAGACATTGGAACCCTGTACTTTATCTTCGGTATATGGGCTGGAATAGTTGGATCAGCTATAAGATTAATCATTCGAATTGAATTAGGACAACCTGGAAGATTCATTGGGGATGATCAAATTTATAATGTAGTAGTAACAGCCCACGCCTTTATTATAATTTTCTTTATAGTTATACCAATTATAATTGGTGGATTTGGTAACTGATTAGTACCTTTAATAATCGGAGCCCCTGATATAGCATTCCCTCGGATAAATAATATAAGATTCTGACTATTACCCCCATCATTAACTTTACTTATAATAAGTAGAATAGCAGAAGCTGGGGCTGGAACAGGATGAACTGTATACCCGCCTCTTTCCAGAAATCTATCACATAGAGGAGCCTCTGTAGATTTAGCAATCTTTTCCCTCCATTTAGCAGGAGTATCCTCAATCCTAGGAGCAGTAAATTTTATTTCAACTATTATTAATATACGACCTACAGGGATAACTCCTGAACGAATTCCACTATTTGTATGGTCAGTAGGAATTACCGCGTTATTACTATTATTATCATTACCAGTATTAGCCGGAGCTATTACTATATTATTAACTGACCGAAATTTTAATACATCATTCTTTGACCCATCAGGAGGGGGTGATCCTATTTTATATCAACATTTATTCTGATTTTTTGGGCACCCAGAAGTATATATCCTCATTTTACCAGGATTTGGACTAATTTCACATATCATTAGACAAGAAAGAGGAAAAAACGAAACATTTGGGAACATTGGTATAATTTATGCAATATTAGCTATTGGAATCTTGGGATTCATTGTATGAGCACATCACATGTTTACAGTAGGAATAGATGTAGATACACGAGCATACTTCACCTCAGCAACAATAATCATTGCTGTACCTACTGGAATTAAAATCTTCAGATGATTAGCAACTCTACACGGTGTAAAAATGAACTACTCACCCTCAATATTATGAGCCTTAGGATTCGTATTTTTATTTACTATTGGAGGTTTAACAGGAGTTATTCTAGCCAATTCATCAATCGATATTATCTTACATGATACCTACTATGTAGTAGCACATTTCCATTATGTGCTATCAATAGGAGCAGTATTCGCAATCATAGGAAGATTTATCCAATGATTCCCTCTTTTTACAGGACTAACTATAAACCCAAAATGATTAAAAATCCAATTTTTTACTATATTCATAGGAGTAAATATTACATTTTTCCCTCAACACTTCCTAGGATTAAGAGGTATACCACGACGGTACTCAGATTATCCTGATAGCTACACAGGATGAAACATCATTTCATCTATTGGAAGAATTATATCAATAATTAGAATTATCATATTTATTATAATTTTATGAGAAAGAATTATTTCCAAACGGACTCTAATCTTTTATGAAAATATAACATCAAGAATTGAATGATTACAAAAAACCCCGCCAGCAGAGCATTCATATAACGAAATTCCTATTATAACATCAATATTCTAATATGGCAGAATAGTGCAATGAATTTAAACTTCATATATAAAGATATAATCTTTTATTAGAAATAGCAACATGAGGTAACATTATAATTCAAGACGCAAATTCTTCACTTATAGAACAATTAACATTTTTCCATGACCATACCATTATAATTCTATCAATAATTACAGTAATAGTAGCATATATTATAATAACATTAACAAGAAATAAATTAATTAATCGATATCTCCTAGAAGGACAAACAATCGAGCTAATCTGAACTATATTACCAGCTATTACACTAATTTTTATTGCATTACCATCACTGCGGTTATTATATATAATCGACGAAATTAATAATCCCTCAGTTACTCTAAAAGTAATTGGACATCAATGATACTGAAGATATGAATATTCAGACTTTAGAAATACTGAATTCGACTCATATATAAAACCATCAAATGAATTAAATCCTGAAGATATACGATTATTAGATGTAGATAACCGAACAGTATTACCTATAAATACACAAACCCGTGTAGTAGTAACTGCCGCAGATGTATTACATTCATGAGCAGTTCCCGCATTGGGAATTAAAATCGACGCTGTACCTGGTCGATTAAATCAAGGAAGTATAAATATTAATCGACCAGGAATTATATATGGTCAATGTTCGGAAATCTGCGGTGCAAACCATAGTTTTATGCCAATCGTTATTGAAAGAACAACAACAGAAAATTTCTTAAACTGAATTAAATCAATATCATTGAGTGGCTGAAATTTAAGCATTGGTCTCTTAAACCAACCTATAGTAATTTAAAACTACTCTTAATGAATTTACATATTAAAGATTTAGTTTAATAAAAACTAAAACATTAACTTGTCAAGTTAAATATACTCAATTTTGAGTAATCTTTAGTGCCACAAATAGCACCTCTATGATGAGAATTACTATTTATAATATTTTTTATTACTTATATTTTAGTTAATACATTAATTTATTTTTCAATTATAAAACCCCTTAACAAAAATATATCTGACAAAAAAATTAGAGATCAAATTAAATGAAGATGATAACAAACTTATTCTCAACATTTGACCCAGCAACATCAATTAATTATTCCACAAATTGAATAAGAACTTTCCTAATTTTCTTTTTAATACCCCTATGTTACTGAACCCTTCCTAACCGACCAATAATTATATTTTCTAATATAAGAAAAAAACTTCATAAGGAATTCAAGCTACTCCTAGGAGAAAAATCTGAAGGGATAACATTATTAACTGTGTCACTATTTATATTTATTCTAATCAATAATTTTATAGGATTAATACCCTATATTTTCACTAGATCAAGACACTTAGTTTTTTCATTAACCCTAGCATTGCCTTTATGACTAAGAATAATAATTTATGGATGAACCCAAAATACCAACTTCATATTTGCACATTTAGTTCCTAATGGTACTCCTAGAATTCTCATACCCTTTATAGTATTAATTGAAACCATTAGAAATATTATTCGACCAGGAAGATTAGCAGTACGATTAACAGCTAATATGATTGCAGGTCATCTACTCATGAGATTACTGGGAAATAAATCAATCAATATTAGAAATATTATATTAGGTGCTATCATTATAATTCAAATTATACTAATAATATTTGAAGCAGCAGTAGCTATTATTCAAGCTTATGTATTTTCAGTTTTAACAACACTATATTCTAGAGAAGTTATTCATTAAATATGAAAATACATAAAAATCACCCCTATCACTTAGTAGATTACAGTCCCTGACCCTTAACAGGGTCTATTGGAGCAATAACTGTCACATCGGGAATAGTACTATGATTCCACAAAAATGAAATATACTTATTTTATTTAGGAATTACTATTTTATTATTAACAATAATTCAATGATGACGTGACATCATCCGAGAAGCTACATTTCAAGGTCACCACACCATTAAAGTAACAAGAGGATTAAAGATCGGAATAATCTTATTTATTATTTCTGAAATCTTTTTCTTCATTTCATTCTTTTGAAGCTTTTTCCATAGAAGACTAGCCCCTACGGTAGAAATCGGAATAACATGACCCCCTAAGGGTATTGTAGTATTTAACCCTATAGAAATTCCATTATTAAATACAATAATTCTTTTATGTTCAGGAATAACAGTAACTTGAGCTCACCACAGTTTAATAAGAAATAATCACTCAGAAACAACTAAAAGTCTAACATTAACTGTATTACTTGGAATATACTTCACAGCCCTCCAGGCTTATGAATATATAGAAGCAAGATTCTGTATTAGTGACTCTATCTACGGATCCTGTTTTTATATAGCAACAGGATTTCATGGGTTACATGTAATTATTGGTACTATCTTTTTAATAGTATGTCTCACACGACATGTAAAATGTCATTTTTCAATAAATCACCATTTTGGGTTTGAAGCAGCAGCCTGGTATTGACATTTTGTAGATGTAGTATGACTATTCCTATATATTTCAATTTACTGATGAGGTAGATAATCTTATCTTTTTAGTATAAATAATATACTTGACTTCCAATCAAGAGATCTTAATTTAAGAAAAGATAATATTCATAATAATTATAACCATAATAACAGCAATCACAATTGCAATAGCAATAATAATAATATGCTCATTAATTTCAAAAACTTCCAAAAAAGATCGAGAAAAAATATCACCATTTGAATGTGGATTTGATCCCAAAAGATCAGCACGAACCCCCTTCTCAATTCAATTCTTTTTAATTGCAGTTCTATTCTTAATTTTTGACATTGAAATTGCCATTATTTTACCAATTATCTTAACTATAAAATGAAGAATAACCAAAACATGAATCATTACAATTGTCTTATTTATCATAATTTTAGTTATTGGACTATATCATGAATGGAATAATGGTGTACTTGAATGAGCGAAATGGGGTCGTAGTTTAATTTAAAACAGTTAACTTGCAATTAAAAAATACTAAATTTTGGTCCTCCTCATAAAAGTAAGATAATGAAGTAAAAAATTACAATTAGTTTCGACCTAATATTAGGATACATTCCCTTATCTAAATTAATTGAAGCCAAAGTTTGAGGCCTTTCATTGTTAATGAAATAATTGATATTTATATCCAATTAAAAGAGAATGAAGAATCTAAAAGAAGCTGCTAACTATCTTTTAAAGCGGTTAAAATCCGTTTTTCTCTTATATTTATATAGTTTAAATATTAAAACCCCTTATTTTCAATGAGGAAATAAGAAATTATTCTTTATAAATACTTAGAAGGATATAATCCTATAATAACTTCTTCAGAGTTAAGCTTTAAATTTAAGCTATCCAAGTAAAACAAAATTAAAAATATGAAAATAATAATAAAACTGATTATGTAAATTTTAACATTATTAAATTGAATTAACAAATAAAGAGATCTTGAATAACGAGTTAATATAGGTAAAGACCCTGAAATTATATATTCACCCCATGAATGGTCCATAAACAGAGAGGACATCTTAGAATAAAATAAACCACTATTATAAACTATATAAGTTCTGAAAGAAGGTATAAATCATATACAACCAAAAAACTCAACCATAAAATTTAAAGATAGTCCAAAAATAGAATCATAAATAGTCAACAAAGTTATTCTATAACCAGCCCAAGCACCTAACATAATAAATAGGAGAGGCAAAATCTTTAAATAAAAGGGGAAGAAAGTATAAGAAATATAAGGAAAAATTAACCACGATAACAAACTACCTCTAAAAATAGCTAAAAGAGTTAAGGGAATTAAAGATAATAGCATATCAAAGTCTTCATGATAATTTAAAGATACATTTAAACCTGAGTTACCTCTAAAACAATAATAAATTAAACGCAATCTATAGGTTACAGTTAAACCAATAGATAAATAAAATAAAATAAAAATATAAAAATTAAAGTAGCTAAAACCCATCTGCTCTAAAATTAAGTCCTTTCTATAAAACCCAGATAAAAAGGGGAACCCACATAGAGATAAGTTAGAGATACAAAAACAAGAACAAGTAAAAGGAAGGCATTTAACTAACCCACCTATATGACGAATATCCTGTGAATCATTTATACAATGAATAATTAACCCAGCACAAAGAAATATTAAAGCCTTAAAAAAAGCATGGGTCAATATATGAAAATATGAAAAAGTCTCATAACCCATAAAAAGAATTCTTATTATAAGGCCCAGCTGACTTAAAGTAGAAAGAGCAATAATCTTTTTTAAGTCAAACTCAAAATTCGCTGCTAATCCAGATATAAATATAGTTAAACAAGAAATTAATAAAAACCAACCTAAATAATAAAAACTCAACAATTCGCTAAAACGAATTATAAGATAAACCCCCGCTGTAACCAAAGTAGAAGAATGAACCAAAGCAGATACAGGAGTAGGAGCCGCCATAGCAGCAGGCAATCAGGAAGAAAATGGAATCTGAGCTCTCTTAGTAAAAGAAGCCAGAATTAATAGGCATAATAATCAACTAGATACTCTATAATCAAAAAATCCTAAATAATAAATATAATTCCAGTCCCCCATATTCATTAATCAAGAAATACTAATTAAAATAGCAACATCACCAATCCGGTTACTTAAAATTGTTAATATGCCTGCATTATAAGACTTATAATTCTGGTAATAAATTACCAAGCAATAAGAAACCAACCCCAATCCATCTCAACCTAAAAGAATTCTAATTAAATTAGGTCTAATAATCAATAATAATATAGAAGCAACAAATAATAAAACAATAAACAAAAACCGAACCTTAAACAATTCCCCTCTCATATAAGAAGATCTATACAAAACCACTATAGAAGAAATAATTAAAACTCTAGATATAAATAGTAATGATATTCAATCTAAATAAATAGATATAGATAAAGAACAAGAATTTAAAGTAATTACCTCTCAATCCAATAAAATAGAATGTATATTATAAAGAAATAAAAGACCATAATTCATAAAAAGTAACCCAAAAAATAATAATATGATACATCAAAATTTATATAAATTAATGGACTTGAAGAAATTACTTTCACCCATAACACCACAAATTATTATTCTAATTAAACTATCCAAGTCCTTTAAGAAAATAAAGCAAAAGAATCAAATTTCAAAACTAAAAGATTTAAAGGAATGAAATGAAAAAGAATTAAGGTATATTCACGTAAATTAACAGTCTTATAAAGTAAAGAACCATTATACAAATAACCATGTTGTGTTATAGAAAATAAATAAATTCTATAACAACATCTTATAAAAGATAAGACCCCTAAAAATATAAATGTTATATAATCTCATGAAATAACAGAATTAATTAAATAAATTTCACCTAAAAGATTTAAAGAAGGAGGGGAAGATATATTATTAGCACAAAGAAGGAATCATAATATAGATAAGCCTGGTATAACAGCTAAATGACCCTTATTAATAAATAATCTACGGCTATGACTACGCTCATAAATAATATTAGCCAAACAAAAAAGAGCAGAAGAACAAAAACCATGACCGATTATTATAACCAAAGAACCAATAAAACCATAATTATTATATCTTATAATACCACAAATTACTAAAGATATATGAGCAACTGAAGAATACGCAATAATAGATTTAATATCAACCTGATATATACATAAAAATCTAACAAGTAATGAACCCCACAATCTTAAACAAATTCAAATAAAACTATAAGACAAAGAAAAATTCCCCAAAAATAAATAAACACGAATTAATCCGTAACCACCCATCTTTAACAAGATAGCAGCCAAAATTATAGAACCTGAAATAGGAGCCTCCACATGAGCCTTAGGTAATCAAAAATGGAAAAAGGGCACAGGCATTTTAAATAAAAATGCTAAAACTATAGATAAATAAAAATAAATATTTATATCATTAAAAGTAATAAACCAAAAATCAACCGAACCAACAACAAGATTAATATAAAAAATACCTAATAATAAAGGTAAAGAAGCAAAAAGAGTATAAAATAATAAATAGTAACCAGCCATAATACGCTCAGGCTGATATCCCCACCCAAAAATCAAAAAAAGGGTGGGAATTAAAGATAATTCAAATGAAATATAAAATAAAATTATATTAAGAGATGAAAAAGTCATTATCAGTGACATTATTATTATTAACAATACTAATAGAAACCCAGATGAAAAATTATTATCTGAATAAATCTTATAACTTGCCATTATTATTAAAAAAATAATTAAATAAGATAATCTAATTAAATCATAAGACAAAATATCTAAACCCAATAAATTACCAGTAGGAGTAATAAAATTGTTACCCATTATAAAAAAAATAAATATAAATCCTATAATTATATAAGAATATATTCTCATTCAATACAAATTAAACAAGGGGATTATAAACAGCAACATAAATAAATATTTTATCATGATAAAAGAGATATACTTGATAAATAATCATTGCCTTGTCTTCGAACTAGTCTAACTAAGATAGATAAGCCCAAAGCACCCTCACAAACTGTAAAGACTAAAAAGAATAAAGAAAAATACAGTTCATGACCATAATTTATTAGTATTAAAAACAAAAGAAAAAAAACCCATAAAACCATAAATTCTAGTCTTAATAAAGAGAGCAAAAGATGCTTACGAGTGGAAGAAAAAACAATAATTCCAGTTAATATATTAAATAAAAGTAAATACTCTAAAAAAATTAGTTTTAATAGTTTAATATAAAACAATGATTTTGTAAATCATAAATAGGATAAAGCCTTTAAAACTTCAGTAAAAAGTAATGAAACTTATCATTAATCTCCAAAATTAATATTTTAATTAAACTATTTACTGGTTGAATATAATAATATCAGCCATAGTAATATTATCATTTATTTTATTATTTTTATATCACCCTCTAAGTATAGGATTGATCCTAATTATACAAACTATTATTATAGTTATAATAATAGGATATATGTTATCATCATTCCTATTTTCATATATTGTAATAATTATTATACTAAGAGGAGCTTTAGTTCTATTCATTTATATAGCAAGTGTTGCCTCAAATGAAAAATTTCAGGTATCAATTAAAATAATTATATTCAGATTAATAATTTTAATCATTTCTTATTATATATTTTATAGTACAACCCAAGAAGTATTCCCTCTAATTAAAGAATTACTAATCAATAATGAAATTACTTCATTAATTAAAATATTTAATATAATTACATCTAAATTAACTTTAATTATAATTATTTATTTATTTATAACTATAATTGTAGTATCCAATGTTGCAAAAACTGATCAAGGACCATTACGAATAAGTAAAAGTTAATATTATGAATAAACCTATACGAAAAACACACCCATTATTTAAAATTATTAATAGATCATTAATTGATCTACCATCACCTTCATCAATTTCATTATGATGAAACTTTGGGTCCCTGCTAGGAATATGTTTAATAATTCAAATTATTAGAGGATTATTCCTAGCAATACATTATACAGCCAATATTGAACTAGCCTTTAATAGAGTAATTCACATTTGTCGAGATGTTAATAATGGATGATTAATACGATACACCCATGCAAATGGAGCCTCATTATTTTTTATCTGTCTATATATACATATTGGACGAGGACTTTATTACGGCTCATATAAGCTATATATAACTTGATCTATTGGAGTTATCCTATTACTTCTAATTATAGGAACAGCCTTTTTAGGCTATGTTTTACCTTGAGGGCAAATATCATTATGAGGAGCAACAGTAATTACTAATCTATTATCCGCTGTTCCCTACTTAGGGAAAACGCTTGTAATATGATTATGAGGAGGATTTTCTGTAGATAATGCCACATTAACCCGATTTTTTACTCTACATTTTTTACTACCTTTCATCATCGCAGCCATAGTAATTATCCATCTTTTATTTCTTCACCAAACAGGAAGAAATAACCCTTTAGGATTAAATTCAAATTATGATAAGTCCCCCTTCCACCCCTACTTTTCAATTAAAGATTTAATAGGAATGATAGTTACATTATTTCTATTTTCATTATTAATCTTGCTTGAACCCCGAATATTAGGAGATCCTGAAAATTTCATCCCAGCAAACCCGCTAGTAACTCCAGTCCACATTCAACCAGAATGATATTTTTTATTTGCTTACGCCATTTTACGATCAATTCCCAATAAATTAGGAGGAGTTTTAGCCATACTTATATCAATTTTAATTATTTTATTACCTATATTCACTAATAAGAGAAAATTTCAAGGCAATACATTTTATCCTTTAAGAAAGAGATTATTTTGAAGCATAGTTACAATTATTATACTACTAACATGAATTGGAGCACGACCAGCAGAAGAACCTTACATTTTCACAGGACAAGTACTAACAGTAATATACTTTTTATATTTTATCATCAATCCAATCACAATAAATATATGAGATAAACTTTTAAATAAATAACTTACAATAGTCAATAAGTTTTAGATAAACTTATACTTTGAAAGTATAAAACGAAAGTTAAATTCTTTCATTGACTTTACTTAAATTAGTGAATATAAACCCTAGCAATAAATTAAATTAATTAATAACCCTAAATAAAATATAAAATAATTTAAAGATAAAGGCAAAAACAATTTTCAAGTCAAATATATTAATTTGTCATAACGGAATCGAGGTAAAACCCCTCGAACCCAAATAAATCAAAAAACAATCAATATAATTTTAATATAAAATAATAAAGACCACAAATCTCCACCTAAAAAGATAATTCTGGTTATTAAACTTATAAAAATGATATTTATGTACTCAGCCAAAAAAATAAAAGCAAATCCCCCTCTTCTATATTCAACATTAAACCCTCTAACCAATTCTCTTTCACCTTCAGCAAAATCAAAGGGAGCACGATTAGTCTCCGCTAAACAAGAAGATAATCAACAAAAAAATAATGGAAAACATATAAATATAAATCAACAACCCTTCTGATAATATATAAAATCAATCAAATTAAATCTAAAAATAAAAATAATAATACATAATATAATTATAATTATTCTAACCTCATAAGAAATAACTTGAGCAACCGAACGTAATCTACCTAAAAGGGCATAATTTGAATTAGATGATCAACCTGACAGCATAACCCCATATACACCTATACCAGTACAAACTATAAAAAATAAAATCCCATAATTAAAATTAAAAACATTAAAAAGAAAAGGAAATAAAGATCACAAAAGAAAAGACAATAATAGTAAAAACACAGGAGACAAATAATAAACAATAAAATTAGATTTATAAGGAAAAGTTTGTTCCTTAAAGAATAATTTTAACCCGTCAGAAAAAGGCTGCAAAAGCCCCATAAGTCCTAACTTATTAGGACCTTTACGAAGTTGAATATAACCCAAAACTTTACGCTCTAATAAAGTAACAAAGGAAACACAAACTAAAACACAAATAATAATTAATAAATAAATAACTAAAAACAATACTATTTGTAACCGAAGTTACATTAATAAATTCTAAATTTACTGCACTAATCTGCCAAAATAGTTAAAAGAATTCAACTTTAAATAAATTATTTAATGTAAATGGTCCTTTCGTACTAATCCACATCCTAAATATAAGAAGATAGAAACCGACCTGGCTCACGCCGGTCTGAACTCAGATCATGTAAAAATTTAAAGGTCGAACAGACCTAGAAATTAAGCTTCTGCACTTAAATCTTATTTTAATCCAACATCGAGGTCGCAAACTTTTTCATCAATAAGAACTCTCCGAAAAAATAACGCTGTTATCCCTAAGGTAATTTAATCTAATTATCCTCAAAGAAGGATCTTTAACATAAAAATCATTAAACATTTAAAATATGAGAGTTAAATTAGTCTCATTGTCACCCCAACAAAATTTTAATTGATCATTAAATAGATAAATATCCAAACTCCTTAATAACCAATTTAAAATAAAATTCTATAGGGTCTTCTCGTCCCCCTTAAAAATTTAAGCTTTTTAACTCAAAAATTAAATTCAACATTTAATATAAAGAAAGTAATCCCTTCATCCGACCATTCATACAAGCCTTCAATTAAAAGACAAATGATTATGCTACCTTTGCACAGTTAATATACTGCGGCTATTAAATTAAAATCATTGAGCAGGCCAGACTTAATATTAAATTACATCAAGACATGTTTTTGTTAAACAGGTGAAGGATAAATTTGCCGAATTACTATATATTAAAAACAATTAATCTACTAATTTTATCATTATATCTAATAATTTATTATTAAATAATTATCCTTAATAAAGACCTAAATTTATAATAAATTAATTATAAAAAATATATAATTATAACAAAATATAATAGATGAAAATTTCTAATCCTACAAAATAAATTTTAATATTATATAAATTATAGAACAATTAATGAGCTTATCCCCAATAATTTTAAGTCATAATGTTAACTAAAATAAAATTAATAATTAACAACTAAAACCCTGAATTAAATTCAATTATTAAAGAACCAGATATATTAAAGATGAATAGCATATAACATCTATATTTAATTTCTCAATAATTATGAAACATTAAATAACAATTAAATATAACTCCTTTAATTTCGGGATCATTATCAATAAATAAATAAAATTAATAAACCCTGATACAAAAGGTACAAAAAGTTAATTCTACTTATAAACTAATATAATCTTACCTTCACAGTAAATTAAACTATAAATATAAAATATTAATTCTTTAAAAAATACTAAAATTAAAGTTATTTCTAATAAATTTAACAACAAATAAAACAAAAATTAAGATTTTAACATCAAATTAACTTGAATCGCACAAGTGAGTTTTTAATGTAAATAAAAACTAATCCTAGATTATAATTTGTATAATTCCAGCTTCACCTTCCGGTAAAACTACTTTGTTACGACTTATCTCATCTTATAATGAGAGCGACGGGCGATGTGTACTTAATCAAGAACATATATCATAAATAAAATATAATACTTATTACAATTAAATCCAATTTCATAAAATAAATACATATTTAAATTCAATAATTAGAATTAAATGTAACCCATTTCAAACCTAAAAAAGCTGCACCTTGACCTGACATATTTTTCTAAAAAATTGGAGAGAGTATTCTTATAAAACACTCATCAGACAGAGATATACAAACAAGAATTTTAGGTAAAATTTATCGTGGATTATCGATTATAGAACAGGTTCCTCTAAAATGATTAAAATTACCGTCAAATTCTTTCAATTTAAAGATCAAAACTTATAGTACTAGGAATTTAACTTTTACACTTAAAATAATAGGGTATCTAATCCTAGTCTAAAAATTAAGCTTCTTATAATCTACAATTTACCTAACTTTGATTTTATATTTTAAATTTCACCTTAAAAATTCAAAATTAAAGTCAACACTAAAAATTAATAAAATTCCAAAAAAGATTACTTTAACTAGATTGTGTAACCGCAGCTGCTGGCACAACCTTTGCTAGTTATATTAAAAATTAACTATATCTTAAATTATTAAATATATAAAATTAAAAACTGCGAATAAAATATTTCAAAGTTATTATTTAAATAACCTTATAATCACACTTAAATTCACATATTAAGATCCATCCTTAAAATAATCTAATAAAACTAGAATCAAATTTTAATTCAGAATTATATAAAATTTAAGTGGTACAGTATGGAATTTCCCCCTCGCAAGCTCGGTATAACCCCGGTCCATAGTTCCTCTGGACTAAACATGATACTATATAATATATATGTTGCATATGTAATCTTAATTCCATATGTTAGATACTAACGATTATACCATTCCTAGCTCACATATTAAGTTCGCTACAAATCTATAACTGTTATATCTTATTTATTAGATATAATTTATATTATGTATCTATGACTTATGTATATTCTAACACTGGTAGTGACATCTCTAATTAACTCCAATAGGTCAAATAATTACATATAGTGTTTCCCCCCAGAACAGACGGCCTCCGGCCCCCCTTATATACTACAGAACTATAAAATATCCCCCGATATATATAATTCTTCTTCATAAGAAAGAATCTTCCATAGTTAAATTAAAAAGTATGGCACAATAATTTTTACACCCTAATGCTAAACCCTATAATTCAGATTTATCTGATATTATGAGATATGGCATCAGTAATGCTAAACCCTATAATTCAGATTTATCTGATATTACAGGACCCATGAGATCTAATATATATATATATATTATTTTAAGATATCCAATACCATAGATACAAATAATTGTGTGCCTAAACATTTAAATTTCATTATATAATTAATAATGGTATAATCCCCCGTATACTATTAATTTAACTAATTTAATATTTATAAAACCCTATAATTCAGATTTATCTGATATTATGAGATATGACATCAGTAATGCTAAACCCTATAATTCAGATTTATCTGATATTATTCATAA